TTATCCAAGAAAAAGTGTTTCTATTTTCCATGGTCCAATCATTGATCCAAAAATTTCTACAATACAATAAGGGGGGTAAGTTGCTAGTATAGTTCCCTATCCACGATTCTGTTAGTTACTTAACTAATTTTACTGGAATGAGATTGTCCTGGAGAATAATATCAATATCGGACGAATCCCGAAGATGGGTAAAAGTAGAAAACGTAAGTACGATTTTCAATACCAATACTTTGTTTATATACAACTACAAAATAACAAGGGCTCCAATTTGATTAGATTAATATCAGTGGATTTTTTTATCAGTCATTCATTGAATGATAAATAACTACAAGTGACGGAGATACTCGATTTAAATAACGAAAAATAAAAAATTTAAAAGTTGTATCAAGAATGACTGGAAAGGTGGAAACCAGACCAGATAGAATTTGATCGTTATGAACAAACCCAAAATCTTTGTAGACAGAGCCAACCATTAATTCCCAACCGTGGGGTGAATGAAATCCGATACATAAGTCAGTTAATAATAGAATAGAAAAAGCTTTGACTGTATCGCTTAAGTTATATAGGAATTTCTGGGACCACGAGTTAAGAATACCAAGTTCTTCATTACCAATGATAGAATACCCGCTTAGAATAACAAAACATATTATATTTGTCGAGAAGTGCAAAATCATCTGGATACGATCCTCATTGTGTATCTTAATTAGTTGGATCGTTTCTTGTTGGATTCCTATACGAAGCTTGTGTAGACGTATCTCTGAATATTCTTCGATCAGTTCGTCGAAGACGAACAGTTCCTCCAATTCTATGAATTTTTCTAGAATATTCTTTTCTTGAATCTCATTCAAACAAATTTCGGATTGACCAGTATGCCACCAATTCGTAACCCAATATTCCAGACTTTTTTTAAATGAGAGAGAAAGCCACCAGGGCAAAAATACTATAGATACAAGATATACCAGAGGTGGGAATACTTTCCTGTTTGTCATTTTTTCCTCTGTGAATTGTTAATCAACCAACTCCATTCGTCCGCTTTATGCGATTAAATGTTTCTTTCACGTATGAGTTCTATATTCTATACAAGGTATGGAACCTATGAATCTAGTTTATTTGTTTTAGGATTTTTTGGTTAGTCTTTGAATCTAGAAAGAATAGAGAAATTGACTAAGAATCCACTTCGAATGAAGAAATACTAAAAAAATATCGGGAAACAATATCTGAATTCTAATTAGGTTAAATTTGAAACAACAGTTTCCTCTCGATAAATGACCCCCTTAATTCTTAATTAATGAATATTAGTAAGATTTTGAGATGAAAGAACCCCTTTTTCTATCAAAATATCTACTATTTCAAAAAAAATTCACGGATTAGTCATTATCATTTTTGTGTTGGTCATTAAGTAACAAAAAAGGAAACTTCGATAAAAAAAAAGGGGGTTTCGTTTTTAGTTATGTTCTAGAAAAGGGGCGATTCTTGCGTTTTTATCTTCTGATAAAGTGGGAATCTACCAGTTCTCAAAATACTTCAATTGGTACACGCAAGAAATAGGCTAATTCAGTAGCTTTTTGTTCAATTTCTCTTGGAGTCAAATTATCATCAATACGCGTTAAGGGAATGGCCCCCCGCCCTCGGATGTCTATATAAAGAACACGACGAACATAAATACTCTCTTTAACTTCTATTCTAATGGACTGAATATCTTTTATAAAGAATCGGCGTAATATGCGACGATTTTTTCCAGGGAATCCCCAACGAAAAATACACATTACGCCTTCCTTTCTATCAAATCGATCATAACCACTACCTACATTCCAGAAAATTGTGCACCACAAATAGGAACTAATAAAGAGACCTGCGAGTCCGTAGAAAGACATCACGATCCCTTGCGAAAAAAAAATGATTGGATGAGAAGGAAAAAAGGATATCAAATTTCGTCCAAGGTAACTGGACGTTCCAACCAATAAGAATCCCAATGAACCTAAAAAAAGGATAACGGCCCAGCAGAAATTACTTATTTTTCGAGACCCCGCGATAAGTTCTATCCATATATATTCTGATCGCCAACTCATACTCGATCCGATTGTATTTTATTGGAATTGAGAGACTACCTCAAATTAATTTGACTTTACTTTTTTTGTTTACGAAATAACTCTCATCAACTAGCACTAGTTTGATGTGAACCTTTACTTTAGGAATAAGCCATCAAATTGGTTAGAGCTAAAAAACTAGCATACCTCATAGAATCCCACTATACATCTAAATACACGAATCTTCCGTTGCCAATTTGATCCATCCAGCGGATCCTGACACGGGTAGAATTCATTGGCTATATATCTTGTGTCAGCGGGCCTGGGGGCCCTGTGCTTTTTTATGCTTATGTTTGCTCAGCGAAAATCACATACACATATTATATTATACCATATTTCCCCAAATCGATATCTTTTTTATGATACAAATCTAAGTTTTGAAACAATTGGAGGGGATAGGGTCACCTGCGATCTAAAGAATCTTGTTTTTTTGAACATGAAGAGATAAAGAAGCCATTGCAATTGCCGGAAATACTAGACCTACTAAAGGCACAAAAATAGAGGGAAAGCTGAAAGTTGTCATAGAAATGGGTACCTCGATTTATTGTTTGTACCTGTTAGGTTATTTATAAATTCAATATATCTTATCTTATAATAATTCTAATTTTAGAAATTAGAAAAGAATGAAAATAATTAATTCAAATGAAGCTCATTATTATGACTGTAATAACCCATTCAATGCTCAATTTCAATTTTTACGATAACTATAAATCGCAGTATCTATATCCCTATATCGAAATATCTAAGTGAGTATCTAGAATAAGGGCAAGAAATGTAGAACTAAGTATTTGTCTTTTCGTCTTGTCTTCGAATTTGAATTGACTAAAAAAAGAAAGAATTTCTTTTTGATATTTGATTCTGACAAACTAACTACCCGTTTGCTACAAATAATTGAGCTTAGTGTTCTATTTTATTTCGTCTCTATTCCATTTCATTTTGATTCAAAGGAAAGAAAGTGTGGAACTTAAATAACTCACCTAAAACCTTTTTTAAAAGATTACGCGGTACGATTAGGTCAAATAAGCCCTTATCAAATAAATATTCAGCCGATTGCGAACCCTCGGGTACTGTTTTATTCAATGTTTGTTCAATTACCCTTTTACCCGCAAATGCAATGTAGGCGTCGGGTTCAGCAATAATGATATCACCCAACATACCAAAACTAGCTGTCACTCCACCAGTAGTAGGAGATGTAAGGATTGATACATAAAACAACTTTTTATTTGATTGATAATCATATAAAGCAGACGATATTTTAGCCATTTGCATCAAGCTCAAACTTCCCTCTTGCATGCGCGCCCCCCCGGAGGCACACACTATAACAAGAGGGAGAAATTTATTGGTAGCATGCTCAATCAAACGGGTGATTTTTTCCCCAACTACGGATCCCATACTACCCCCCATAAACTGAAACTCCATAACCCCGACTGCTACGGGAATGCCGTTTAGGCAGCCTATGCCTGTTTGAACAGCCTCAGTTAATCCCGTCTTTCTTTGATAAGAATCAATACGATCATTATAAGGTTCCTCCTCCGAATGAAATTCAATGGGATCCAGAGAGACCATGTCTTCATCCATAGGATCCCAGGTACCGGGATCGATCGAAAGTTCGATTCTATCTGAACTACTCATTTTCAAATGATATCCACATTGTTCACAAATATTCATTTTTGATTTCAAAAATTTCTTATAATTTAATCCATAACAATTTTCGCATTGAACCCACAAATGCCTATATTTTTGAGTTACATCAGGATCATTAGAACTTTCTATTTGAGTTACATCGAGATCGTTAGAACTTTTTCCTATAGTTAAATCACTACCCTTCGTGCAGATTTGTATACTCAAAACGTCTTTTTCATTTTCACTATTATTTCTACTTTCACCACAAATGGCCTTATAAATGTAACTCTCACTTACTGTCGAAGCATGGATACAGATTTGAGACTGAAGATAACTGTCAATGCAATTAGAAATATGATTATCCCAACTATATTGAGTACCATACATGTAACTAGAATTCCGATAACTATAAAAAGAACTAGAAAGTTCACTCAGAAAAGAATGATTGTTATCAATCTCAAAAATTTGATTTTCAATATCAAAATATATGGAATAACTGCCTCCATTACTATCCTTAACTAAAAAGGTATCATCAGGGGTGAAATTCCTAATATCCTTTTCGTCCAATAAAAAATGAATATTACTATAACGAGAATTATCAAAACCCTCCCAACTCTGAATATTTTTTGGTGTATCTTTGATATGCGAATCTTCACTTTTACTGGGATTTTCACTAGGACCTGGATTGCCCATTGATTTAGTTAGCCCACACCTGCGTCCTAACTCTTTCTTACACAGCATCGAATTAAACCACCATTTTTCCATAGAGTTTTCTTGCCCCTTATTTGTTTACATGAAACTAGAATAGATGAATAGTCATTCGATTTAAAATGATTTCTTTGATTGGAATATCTTATTGACTATGCGAATAAGGATAAAAATACATGGTATTTCTTATTAGCTAATAACAAAAGGTTAAAAATTTTAAGTATTGAAAACAGAATTCTCTTTTGTTTTAGTCGAACCCCTTCTCATTAGAAATAAAATGAAAAAAAGCGCTTTCCCAAAAGAACTATAAGTTTTTGTTTCTCCTATAACCTAAAAGAAATCATTTTTTTTTTCGTAAAATCTCGTCTCCGAACTAACTCAAAATAAGAAATAATTGACGGTTATATTCCACCAATACGTAAAGAAAAGGACAATATACAGGATGGGTAGAAAGCGTTATAATACTTATCGTAATTCAGTGAAATTGCAGGATATAAAAGCAGATATCAATCCTAGGGATCCATCAGATTAATTGTGGATCCAAGACAACAGTAGAAAGATTTGAGTCTTAGATTTTGTATT